AACAAGAAACTCTCGGTTCTAAATAAGAAGTNTAATTCCACCTTAAAAAAAATGTGTCGATATAATTACGATTGAGAAAAATAAAGTTAATACCTCTTTAAATGAAAAATCCTCTACGTTGAAGGAAAAGAGCAAAATTTCATCCAAAGTGTGTTATAACACCACCTAACCTGTTTTTTAACAAAAAACCCCTACATCAATGAAAATCAACACATCTCGAAAATATTTCCTCAAATCAGTGTAAATAGGGGGGTTTTCTTGTTTTATACAAAATCTTCCTACTTATAATATAACAGTAAGTCCCTGTCAAAAAAGTGTTATTTGTAATATTGTAAATATTGTTAACGTAGCTNAGCTAAAGCATAACACTGAAGTTNTTAAGACAAACCCTAGATAGGTTTCGTAAACACAAAAGTTTGGTCCTAACTTCACTATCAATTTTTACTAAATTTACACATGCAAGTATCCGCATTCCCGTGAGATCTCCTTAGGTTTTCTTTTGAATCCTAAGAAATGATATCAGGCACAATAATTTTTTAGCCCAAAACACCTGGCTTAGCCACACCCCCAAGGGAATTCAGCAGTGAAAAATATTAAGCTATAAGCGAAAGCTTGACTTAGTTATAGTTTTTAGGGCCGGTAAAACTCGTGCCAGCCACCGCGGTTATACGAGAGGCTCAAATTGATCATAATCGGCGTAAAGCGTGTTTTAAGTAAAATTAAACTAAAGTAGAATCCACCCAAAACTGTCATACGTGGTTGGGTGAAAGAAAAACTTTCACGAAAGTAACTTTAAATATCTTGAATACACGAAAGCTGTGAAACAAACTGGGATTAGATACCCCACTATGCACAGCCTTAAACCTTAATATAGACACACACTTATATTCGCCAGGGTACTACGAGCACGAGCTTAAAACCCAAAGGACTTGGCGGTGCTTTAGCCCCACCTAGAGGAGCCTGTTCTATAACCGATAACCCCCGTTAAACCTTACCTTTTCTTGTTTATCCCGCCTATATACCGCCGTCGTCAGCTTACCCTGTGAAGGTAAATAAGTAAGCAATATTGATAAAATCCAAAACGTCAGGTCGAGGTGTAGCATATGAAAAGGAAAGAAATGGGCTACATTTCCTATTTTAGGACATACGGAAAATATTATGAAAAACAACATCAAGGAGGATTTAGTAGTAAGAAGGAAACAGAGTGTCCTACTGAAACTGGCCCTGAAGCACGCACACACCGCCCGTCACTCTCCCCAAACTAAAGTAACCAATATATAATAAAAGATTAGAATGAAGGGGAGGCAAGTCGTAACATGGTAAGTATACCGGAAGGTGTACTTGGCTAACCAGAGTATAGCTAAATTAGAAAAGCATTTCACTTACACCGAAAAGTTATCCGCGCAAATCGGATTACTCTGACACTCAAAAGCTAGCATAAAATTAATATTCAACACATAAATCTTAATTCATATTAACACACTAAAAAATATAATTAAACCATTCTCCAAATCTTAGTATAGGTGATAGAAAAGGAAAATTTAGCTATAGATTAAGTACCGCAAGGGAATGCTGAAAGAGAAATGAAACAACACAGTAAAGTAAAGTAAAGCAGAGATTAGAACTCGTACCTTTTGCATCATGATTTAGCAAGAATTTATAAGCAAAATGTTTTCTAGTTTTTAACCCCGAAACTAAGTGAGCTACTCCAAGACAGCCTAAGTAATAGGGCAAACACGTCTCTGTAGCAAAAGAGTGTGAAGATCTTTGAGTAGGGGTGACAGACCTACCGAACTTAGTTATAGCTGGTTGTCTGAGAATTAAATATAAGTTTAGCCTTTTATTTTTTTAATTTAATTCTGATTAATCATAAGAATAATAAAAGAATATAAAAGAGTTATTCATAAGGGGTTCAGCCCTTATGAAAAAGGATACAACCTTAATAGGCGACTAATGAACATATCTTATAAAGTTAATGTTTTAGTGGGCTTAAAAGCAGCCACCTAAGAAAAAAGCGTTAAAGCTTAAACATATTATTTCTCTTAATAAGGATTATTTCATCATACATCCCTGAATTTATCAGACCCTTCCATTACATCTATGGAAGAGATTATGCTAATATGAGTAATAAGAAAGCTTTCTCCAAGCACCCCTGTAATTAAGAACGGAAAATCCTCCTAAAATTAAACGGTCTCAACTAAAGAGAGAATTAAATATCAAAAAGATAACAAGAAAACTATTTAACTATAACCGTTAACCCTACACTGGTGTGCATAAAAGGAAAGATGAAAAGAAAAAGAAGGAATTCAGCAAACATACTAAAGCCTCGCCTGTTTACCAAAAACATCGCTTCTTGACTCCCTAAGATAAGAAGTCCCGCCTGCCCTGTGACAAAGTTTTAACGGCCGCGGTATTTTGACCGTGCAAAGGTAGCGTAATCACTTGTCTTTTAAATAAAGACCTGTATGAATGGCATAACGAGGGCTTAACTGTCTCCTTTTTCCCATCAATGAAATTGATCTCCCCGTGCAGAAGCGGGGATAAGAACATAAGACGAGAAGACCCTATGGATCTTTAGTCACAAGAATAGAACATTTACAATCACCAACCTAAAAGGTGAAATCTAATGGAACCTATTCAAGTGTCTTTGGTTGGGGCGACCACGGAGTAAAACACAACCTCCATGAGGAATGAAGACACTTCTTCCAATCTAAGAGTAACAACTCTAAGATATAGAAATTCTAACCATAATGATCCGGCAAAACCGATCAACGAACCAAGTTACCCTAGGGATAACAGCGCAATCCTCTTCTAGAGCCCATATCGACAAGAGGGTTTACGACCTCGATGTTGGATCAGGACATCCTAATGGTGCAACAGCTATTAAGGGTTCGTTTGTTCAACGATTAAAGTCCTACGTGATCTGAGTTCAGACCGGAGTAATCCAGGTCAGTTTCTATCTATGAAATATTTTACCCCAGTACGAAAGGACAGGGTAAAAAAGGCCAATGACTCATCAAGCCTTCTTCTTAACTAATGAAGACAAATAAATAAGTAAAAGAAAATACTTATTTAGGAAAAGATAATTCCACACTGTTAGGGTGGCAGAGACAGGCTATTGCAAAAGACCTAAACCCTTTACATGGAAGTTCAAATCTTCCCCCTAACTATGTTTAGCAGTATCTTAAAATTCGTAATTAATCCTTTATTAATAGTAATCTTTATTCTACTAGCAGTTGCATTATTAACACTTATTGAACGTAAAGTACTAGGTTACATACAACTCCGAAAAGGCCCCAATATCGTAGGACCCTATGGCCTAATCCAACCTGTTGCAGATGGCATTAAATTGTTTCTAAAAGAACCAGTATGGCCATCCACTTCCTCACCCTTACTTTTTCTAGCTATACCTACTATTGCTTTAGCCCTCGCCCTAATTTTATGAATCCCTATACCCATCCCACTCCCACTAGCCAACTTAAACCTAGGCCTATTATTCATCCTAGCATTTTCCAGCTTAGCAGTTTATTCAATCCTTGGCTCAGGGTGAGCTTCTAATTCTAAATATGCACTAATTGGAGCCCTACGAGCAGTAGCCCAAACAATTTCATATGAAGTGAGTTTAGGATTAATTCTTCTTAATGCAATTATTTTCACCGGAGGATTTACATTACAAATTTTTAGCACAACTCAAGAAAATATTTGATTAGTATTCACCATGTGACCTCTAGCCACAATATGATTTGTATCAACACTAGCAGAGACAAATCGAGCACCATTTGATTTAACTGAAGGAGAATCAGAATTAGTATCAGGATTCAATATCGAGTACTCAGGAGGACCATTTGCGTTATTCTTTTTAGCAGAATATGCAAACATCATCCTAATGAATACACTAACTACTATCCTATTCCTGGGCACAGGGGTACAATTCAGCAATACAACTTACGACACAATAATCATTATAACCAAAGCAACCTTACTAAGCATGATTTTCCTATGAGTTCGAGCATCTTACCCGCGGTTTCGATACGACCAACTAATACACCTAGTGTGAAAAAACATCCTTCCAATTACTATAGCATTTTTAATATGACACTTGGCCATTCTTATTGCTTTTACAGGAATTCCACCTCAAACCTAAGGAGCTGTGCCTGAAAAAGGATTACTTTGATAGAGTAAAAAATGAGGGTTAAAACCCCTCCAACTCCTAGAAAAAGAGGATTTGAACCTCTACTTAAGAGATCAAAACCCTTCGTGCTCCCACTACACCACTTTCTAGCAAAGTCAGCTAATAATAAGCTTTTGGGCCCATACCCCAAACATGTTGGTTAAAATCCTTCCTTTACTAATGAGCCCTTTAATTCTTATAATTATGGTTCTCACCCTAGGACTTGGAACCATTACCACATTAATGAGTGATCACTGACTTCTAGCCTGAATAGGACTGGAAATCAACACATTAGCAATTATTCCTCTGATAATTAAACAACACCACCCCCGAGCCGTAGAAGCCACTACTAAATACTTCCTAATTCAAGCCGCAGCAGCTGCAACACTCTTGTTTGCCAGTACAATAAATGCTTGACTTACAGGAGTATGAGAAATCTCACAATCAACTCACCCATTGCCACTAACTATAATCACAATAGCTCTATCCTTAAAATTAGGCCTAGCACCCATACACTCATGACTACCCGACGTTATACAAGGTCTGGATTTAAACGTAGGACTAATCCTTGCCACTTGACAGAAACTAGCCCCCTTTTCCCTACTGTATCAAATCAACAACGGTACTTTAATAACTTTATTAGGGTTAATATCAGTAATTTTAGGGGGTTGAGGCGGTTTAAATCAAACCCAATTACGAAAGATTTTAGCCTACTCCTCAATTGCACACCTGGGATGAATATTTCTAGTGATACAAATATACCCCTCACTATCACTAATAACCTTATTTATCTACATTATTATAACATTTTCATTGTTTAATACCTTCATAGTGAACAAAGCAACTAACATTAATTCCTTATCAACCTCTTGAACAAAAGCACCTATTTTAACTGCTATTTCCCCTCTACTGCTTTTATCACTTGGTGGTCTCCCTCCTCTAACCGGGTTTTCACCAAAATGGATAATCCTACAAGAACTTACTAAACAAAACTTAAGCGCGACAGCAACCACAGCAGCTTTATCAGCCCTATTAAGCCTATACTTTTACCTTCGACTATCTTACAGTACAGCCTTAACAATTGCTCCAAATACATCAACAAACACCCTATCCTGACGACTAATAAATAAAAATATACTTTTACCAACCACCACCTCAATCACAATAACTTTACTCCTCCTCCCCCTCCTCCCTTTAATTTTAGCATTTACACTTTAAGAGCTTAAGTTAATACTAAACTAAAAGCCTTCAAAGCTTTATATAAGAGTGCAAATCTCTTAGCCCTTATAAGACTTACGGGACACTAACCCACATCTTCTGTATGCAAAACAGACACTTTAATTAAGCTAAAGCCTCTCTAGACAGGCAGGCCTCGATCCTACAAATTTTTAGTTAACAGCTAAACGCCCAAACCAGCGAGCATCCGTCTACTTTCCCCGCCTAGCCGGAAGAAAATAGGCGGGGAAAGTCCCGGCAGACGGTAACCTGCTACTCGTGGTTTGCAACCATGTATGTAATACACCTCGGGACTGAGGGACTGGGAGAAAGAGGACTCGAACCTCTATTTATGGAGCTACAATCCACCACTATTTCAGTCATTCTACCTGTGGCTATCACTCGTTGATTTTTCTCAACTAATCATAAAGATATTGGCACCCTATATTTAGTCTTTGGTGCTTGAGCCGGCATAGTAGGAACAGCCCTAAGCCTTTTAATCCGGGCTGAGTTAAGTCAGCCCGGTTCTCTTCTAGGTGATGATCAGATTTACAATGTCATCGTTACAGCACATGCCTTTGTTATAATTTTCTTTATAGTAATACCGATTATAATCGGTGGTTTTGGTAATTGACTTATCCCACTCATAATCGGAGCCCCTGATATAGCTTTCCCTCGGATAAATAATATAAGCTTCTGATTGCTTCCACCCTCCTTCCTTCTTCTTTTAGCCTCCTCAGGAGTTGAAGCAGGAGCAGGCACAGGTTGAACAGTTTACCCTCCGCTGGCAGGAAATTTAGCTCATGCAGGAGCCTCTGTTGATCTAACAATTTTCTCCCTTCACTTAGCAGGTGTTTCTTCAATTTTAGGGGCAATCAATTTTATTACAACTATTATCAACATGAAACCGCCAGCCATTTCACAATATCAAACCCCCTTATTTGTTTGAGCAGTTTTAATCACAGCAGTATTACTTTTGCTATCTTTACCCGTGCTAGCTGCAGGCATTACAATACTACTTACAGATCGAAATTTAAATACAACTTTCTTTGACCCGGCTGGAGGAGGAGATCCAATTCTTTATCAACACCTGTTCTGATTCTTCGGTCACCCTGAAGTTTACATTCTGATTTTACCAGGTTTTGGTATAATTTCTCACATCGTAGCCTACTACTCAGGTAAAAAAGAACCTTTTGGCTACATGGGAATAGTCTGAGCAATAATAGCAATTGGCCTACTCGGCTTCATTGTCTGAGCCCACCACATATTCACAGTGGGGATAGATGTAGATACCCGAGCCTACTTTACATCTGCAACCATAATTATTGCTATTCCAACTGGGGTAAAGGTTTTCAGTTGATTAGCCACCCTTCACGGAGGCACAATTAAATGAGAAACACCCCTATTGTGAGCTCTTGGCTTTATTTTTTTATTTACAGTGGGTGGTCTGACAGGGATTGTTTTAGCCAACTCATCTCTTGATATTGTTCTTCATGACACCTACTACGTAGTAGCACACTTTCACTACGTCTTATCCATAGGAGCAGTATTTGCTATTATTGCCGCATTCATTCACTGATTCCCCCTTTTCTCAGGCTTCACACTCCATGAAACATGAGCTAAAATCCACTTTGGTGTCATATTCTTAGGGGTAAATCTCACATTTTTCCCACAACACTTCTTAGGGTTAGCGGGAATACCACGACGTTACTCAGACTACCCCGATGCTTACACAGTCTGAAATACTATCTCTTCTATTGGCTCTCTTATCTCTTTGTTCGCCGTTATTATATTTTTATTTATCATCTGGGAAGCATTCGCATCAAAACGTGAAGTTCTTTCAGTAGAACTAACTCAAACAAATGTTGAATGACTTCACGGCTGTCCTCCACCTTATCACACTTTTGAAGAACCTGCATTTGTCCAGTGTAATTAAATACGAGAAAGGAAGGAATTGAACCCCCATGATTTGGTTTCAAGCCAACCACATAACCGATCTGTCACTTTCTTAATAAGACTCTAGTAAAATATTACCTTGTCTTGTCAAGACAAAATTGTGGGTTAAAACCCCGCGGGTCTTAAAATGGCACATCCTTCCCAACTAGGTTTCCAAGATGCAGCTTCTCCTGTAATAGAAGAACTACTCCACTTTCACGACCACACCTTAATAATTGTGTTTTTTATCAGCACCCTAGTACTATACATCATTCTTGCAATAGTAACAACTAAACTTACAAATAAACTCATTCTCGATTCACAAGAAATTGAAATTATCTGGACACTTCTTCCAGCAATAATCCTAATCCTAATTGCTCTCCCATCACTTCGCATTTTATACCTAATAGATGAAATTAATAACTCCCACCTCACAATTAAAGCCATCGGACACCAGTGGTATTGAAGTTACGAGTACACAGATTACGAAAGTATTACATTTGACTCTTATATAATCCCCACCCAAGACCTAATACCCGGTCAGTTCCGACTATTAGAGACAGACCATCGAATAGTAATCCCTGTCGAATCACCAACCCGAATTTTAATTTCTGCAGATGATGTTCTACACTCATGAGCAATTCCGAGCCTAGGAATTAAAATAGATGCAGTACCAGGACGGTTAAACCAAACGGCATTTATTATCTCACGACCCGGTGTTTACTACGGCCAATGCTCTGAAATTTGCGGGGCTAATCATAGTTTTATACCTATTGTCGTTGAAGCTGTTCCTTTAAAATACTTCGAAGATTGATCCTCTTTAATACTTGAAGACGCCTCGCTAGGAAGCTAAATAGGGTTTAGCATTAGCCTTTTAAGCTAAATATGGTGATTCCCAACCACCTCTAGCGAAATGCCTCAACTCAACCCCGCTCCTTGATTTACAATTTTACTCTTCGCTTGGTTAATCTTTTTAATTGCTATTCCCCCTAAAGTATTAGCTCATACTTATCCCAACAATGCCCTATCGCAAGAAGTTAGCTACTCAAAAACAGAATCCTGAAACTGATCATGACACTAAGCCTATTTGATCAATTCATAAGTCCCACCCTATTTGGAATCCCACTAATCTTTTTAGCTTTATCTCTACCATGAATTCTATACCCCAAACCGTGTAAACGTTGAATTAGCAACCGTACCCTAACAGTACAAAACTGGTTTATTAATAGCTTTGTCAAACAAATCTTCATGCCTTTAAACTCAGAGGGGCACAAATGGGCAATACTACTAGCATCTTTATTACTTTTTTTAATTACACTAAACCTTCTAGGTCTCCTTCCATACACCTTTACGCCAACCTCACAGCTCTCCTTAAATATAGCATTCGCAACCCCCATCTGACTTGCCACTGTAATCCTAGGAATACGAAAACAACCCACCCACTCTTTAGGTCATCTATTACCAGAAGGTACTCCAACCCTGCTAATCCCTGTCCTAGTAGTTATTGAAACTATTAGTCTATTTATTCGACCCTTAGCCTTAGGTGTTCGACTCACAGCTAATTTAACAGCAGGCCATCTTTTAATCCAGTTAATTGCTTCAGGAGCATATTTTCTCTTCCCATTAATACCAGCAGTAGCACTACTTACTTCCTCACTTCTTTTTCTTCTAACCCTTCTTGAAGTAGCCGTTGCCATAATCCAAGCATACGTTTTCGTACTTTTACTAAGCCTTTACTTACAAGAAAATATCTAATGGCCCATCAAGCACATGCATATCACATAGTAGATCCAAGCCCATGACCCCTCACAGGCGCAATTGCCGCTTTACTTTTAACATCTGGTTTAGCTATTTGAATACATTTTAACTCTTTCTTTCTACTTGTTGTAGGTTTAACTTTAATACTATTAACCATAATTCAATGATGACGGGACATCATTCGAGAAGGCACATTTCAAGGGCATCACACCCTCCCCGTACAAAAAGGCCTTCGTTATGGTATAATTTTATTTATTACCTCTGAGGTATTCTTCTTCTTAGGATTTTTCTGAGCATTCTACCACTCAAGCTTAGCCCCCACCCCAGAACTAGGGGGATGCTGGCCACCTACAGGTATCCTTACACTTAACCCCTTTGAAGTCCCACTTTTAAATACAGCAGTCCTTCTTGCCTCAGGTGTAACAGTTACTTGAGCACACCATAGTATCATAGAGGGCCAACGAAAGCAAGCCATTCAATCACTAACACTAACTATTATTCTTGGGTTCTACTTTACTTTCCTTCAAGCAATAGAATATTATGAAGCTCCTTTCACAATTGCAGATGGTGTTTATGGTTCAACTTTTTTTGTAGCTACTGGATTTCACGGATTACACGTAATCATTGGATCTTCTTTTTTAGCAGTATGCTTAATACGACAAATTTGCTTCCATTTCACATCAGGACATCACTTTGGATTTGAAGCTGCTGCCTGATATTGACATTTTGTAGATGTAGTGTGACTCTTCCTTTACGTCTCCATTTATTGATGAGGTTCTTATTTTTCTAGTATTAATAATACTAGTGACTTCCAATCACTTAATCCTGGTTAAAATCCAGGGAAAAATAATGAATATGGTTACAACCACATTATTAATCTTCATAATTATTTCGACAATTCTCGCCACTGTTGCCTTTTGACTACCATCACTAAACCCCAATTATGACAAACTATCCCCCTACGAATGTGGATTCGACCCCCTAGGATCAGCCCGACTTCCTTTCTCAATACGTTTCTTTTTAATCGCTATCCTATTTATCCTGTTTGATTTAGAAATCGCCCTATTACTCCCACTTCCTTGAGGAAGTCAACTTCCTAACCCCTTAACATCATTTTCATGAATATCCACTGTATTAATTTTATTAACCCTAGGGTTAGTCTATGAATGAACCCAAGGAGGCTTAGAATGAGCAGAATAGATTATTAGTTTAATTAAAAACATTTGATTTCGGCTCAAGAACTTGTGGTTAAAATCCATAATCATCTAATGACCCTCACACTAATAATTTTCTCTCTCATGTTTATCCTGGGCCTCTCAGGATTAACCTTTCACCGAACACATTTACTCTCTGCCCTCCTATGTCTTGAAGGTATGATACTATCCATTTTCATTGCTTTTTCCCTCTGGATGCTCCAAATAAGCTCAAATAACTTCTCAACTCCCCCATTATTACTCCTTGCTTTTTCAGCCTGTGAAGCAAGTATTGGCCTAGCCTTACTAGTCGCTACCGCACGAACTCATGGCTCAGATCGTATTAACACCCTAAATCTGTTACAATGTTAAAAATTATCATCCCCACAGTCATACTAATTACATCAACTTGAGTACTACCTGGTAAAAGTATTTGATCTTCTACTCTTCTATATAGTTTTATTATTGCCTTAACTAGTTTTAGTTGAATTTCTAATTCAACTATCAACAATTGAACCACAATCAACACCTTTTTAGCTACAGACTCTCTATCAACCCCTCTATTAATCCTTACTTGTTGACTTCTCCCACTAATAATCCTAGCAAGCCAAAAACACGTTTCAAATGAACCCGAAAATCGACAACGAGTATACCTCACCCTTTTAATCTCACTACAATTTTTTTTAATCCTAGCTTTCAGCGCAACAGAAACCATTATATTCTACATTATATTTGAAGCAACTTTAATTCCCACCTTGATTTTAATCACACGCTGAGGAAATCAAAAAGAACGTTTAAATGCAGGAACCTATTTTTTATTTTATACACTAACAGGTTCATTACCTCTTTTAGTAGCCCTTTTAATCCTTCAAGATTCAACAGGAACATTATCCTTTTTCACAATAAGTTTTACAATTCCCCCCAATTCACTACAATTTTCATACAAACTATGATGAATTGGATGTACTATAGCTTTTCTAGTAAAAATACCCCTTTATGGAGTTCACTTATGATTACCCAAAGCACACGTAGAAGCACCCATTGCTGGATCAATAGTGCTTGCCGCAGTATTATTAAAACTAGGTGGTTACGGACTTATACGAATCATAATCGTCCTTGAACCTTTAACCATAAGCATGATTTATCCCTTTATTATTTTAGCACTGTGGGGCGTAATTATAACAGGTTTAATTTGTTTACGACAAACTGACCTAAAATCCCTCATTGCTTACTCATCAGTAAGTCATATGGGTTTAGTAGCAGCAGGAATTATGATTCAAACCACATGAGGATTCACAGGAGCATTAATTCTAATAATTGCTCACGGCTTAACCTCATCAGCCCTGTTCTGCCTTGCCAATACTAACTATGAACGAACACATAGTCGAACAATAATTCTTACCCGAGGTTTACAAACTATCTTCCCCTTAATAGCAATATGGTGGTTTATCTCAAGCTTAGCAAATCTTGCTCTCCCCCCACTTCCCAACCTAATGGGAGAATTAATAATTATTGCAACCCTGTTCAACTGATCTGCCTGAACCCTTATCTTTACAGGACTGGGAACCTTAATTACAGCCAGTTACTCACTTCATATATTTTTGATGACCCAACGGGGAACACTACCCCACCACATATTACTATCAAACCCAACTCACACACGAGAACATCTACTTATTTTATTACATCTCCTACCTCTTATTTTACTAATCTTAAAACCAGAACTAATTTGAGGGTGGGCCACGTGTGGGTGTAATTTAAACAAAATATAAGGTTGTGATCCTTACAATAGAGGTTAAAACCCTCTTACCCACAGAGGGAGGCATGATAGCAACGATGACTGCTAATTTTCGTACTCTTGGTTTGAATCCGGGACTCACTCAAACTTCTAAAGGATAATAGATCATCCATTGACCTTAGGAGCCAAAAACTCTTGGTGCAACTCCAAGTAGAAGTTATGCACAATGTATCATTANTATTTTCATCCACCCTACTCTGACTTTTACTAATTATAATTTTACCCCTGATAGACACGTTTAAAACTCAATTACCACCAGATTGGGCCAATAAAAAGGTTAAAACAGCTGTAATATTTGCATTTTTTATAGCACTGTTCCCTCTAGTTATCTTCATTGACCAGGGCTTAGAAGTAGTGACTACCACATGGACTTGAGTAAATACACTCTTTAACATTAATATCAGCTTTAAATTTGATTCTTACTCTTCCATCTTCTTACCAATCGCCCTTTATGTAACCTGGTCTATTTTAGAATTTGCCTTATGATACATACATTCTGACCCTTATATTAATAAATTTTTTAAAAATCTTCTAATTTTTCTAATTGCTATAATTACCCTTGTAACTGCTAATAACTTATTCCAACTATTTATTGGATGAGAAGGTGTAGGTATTATATCATTTCTATTAATTGGATGATGGTACGGCCGAGCTGACGCTAATACAGCCGCCTTGCAAGCAGTAGTGTACAATCGGGTGGGTGATATTGGTCTAATCTTATCTATGGCCTGAATAGCTATGAATCTAAACTCATGAGAGATGCAACAAATCTTTTTAACTACACACCAAGTTGACTTAACTCTGCCACTAATAGGACTCATCCTCGCCGCCACTGGTAAGTCAGCTCAATTCGGACTTCACCCCTGATTACCCTCCGCCATAGAAGGACCCACCCCTGTATCAGCACTACTTCACTCAAGTACAATAGTTGTTGCAGGCATTTTCTTATTAATTCGATTTAGCCCACTAATAGCTAACAATACAAATGCACTTTCTATATGCCTCTGCTTAGGATCTACCACAGCACTATTTACTGCTATCTGCGCCCTAACACAAAATGATATTAAAAAANNNATTGCATTTTCTACCTCAAGCCAACTTGGCCTAATAATAGTTACTATCGGATTAAACCAACCTCAGCTAGCCTTTATCCACATTTGTACCCACGCCTTCTTCAAAGCTATACTTTTTCTCTGTTCAGGATCGATTATCCACGCTCTAAACGACGAACAAGACATTCGAAAAATAGGTGGATTAAACCACCTTTTACCCACAACTTCATCTTGTTTAACAGTGGGGAGTTTAGCTCTCACAGGTATACCCTTCTTAGCAGGTTTCTTTTCAAAAGATGCTATCATTGAAGCCATAAACACATCCCATTTAAACGCCTGAGCCCTGATCATCACTTTAATCGCAACTTCACTCACTGCAGCCTATAGCCTGCGAATCGTATTTTATGTCCCTATGGGGTACCCACGCTTTAATGCCCTCTCTCCTATTAATGAAAACAACAATGTTATTATCAACCCCCTAAAACGACTGGCATGAGGGAGTATTTTATCAGGATTTTTAATTTTCTCTAACATTTTACCCTTTAAAAACCCCGTCATAACCATACCTTTTAGCATTAAAATAGCCGCCATTATAGTTACTTTGTTAGGACTTTTAACTGCTTTAGAATTATCTTCTTTAACATCAAAACAGCTAAAAATAAGTCCAAAATTAGTGTACTTCAAATTCTCAAGTATATTAGGTTACTTCCCAACAGTAATCCATCGACTATTCACTAAAACATTTTTTTCAACAGGACAATTCATCTCAAACCAAATAATTGATCAAAACTGATTAGAAAAAATTGGTCCTAAAACTATTTACGCACTAAACAACAAGCCTATCAACCTGGTAGAAAATATACAAAAAGGTTTAATCAAAACATACCTATCACTTTTCTTTATTTCTGCTATGATTTNAACCTACTTATTTACACTAAACTAAACGCAACACTCCACTACTTAAGCCCCAAGTTAACTCAAGAACAACAAACAGGGCTAAAAGAAGGACCAAGGCCCCTAAAACTAATATAACCCCACCACTCAAATACATAAATGCTACGCCCCCTCCATCATTTTGAACTACATTAAAACTAGAAACTCCACCCAACAAATATAACGGCCCATCAAAAAAGCTCCACACCATAAAAGCAATAAAAAGCACCAAACACATGTAAAAAATCACTAAACATAATACATACATGCTACCCAAGCTCTCAGGAAAAGGTTCAGCAGCCAATGCCGCTGAATACCCAAAAACTACCAATATACCCCCTAAATAAATCAAAAATAAGATTAAAGATAAAAAAGACCCACCAAGATAGGCCAAGACACCACAACCCACCCCTGCTACAATTACAAGACCTAACGCAGAAAAATAAGGAGAAGGATTAGAAGCTACAGATGCTAGACCAAAAACCAATATAAATAAACACAAATATATCATATAAGACATGATTCTTACCAGGAATTTAACCAGGACTATCAATTTGAAAAACTAACGTTGTATTCAACTACAAGAATAAATGGCCAACCTACGTAAAACACACCCCCTAATCAAAATTGCAAATGACTCCTTAATTGACCTCCCCACCCCTCCTAATATTTCAGCATGATGAAACTTTGGCTCTTTACTTGGATTATGTTTAATTAGCCAGATTGTCACAGGGTTATTCTTAGCCATACACTACACCTCAGACATCTCAACTGCCTTTTCTTCGGTAGTACACATCTACCGAGACGTAAATTATGGTTGACTAATCCGCAACATTCATGCCAACGGAGCTTCATTCTTCTTTATCTGTATCTACCTTCATATTGGACGGGGTGTTTATTACGGATCCTATCTTTACAAAGAAACATGAAACTTAGGTGTTATCTTACTTCTACTTGTCATAATAACAGCATTCGTTGGATATGTACTTCCATGGGGACAGATATCATTCTGAGGTGCCACAGTAATCACCAACCTTCTTTCAGCAATCCCATATATCGGTGATAATCTTGTCCAGTGAATCTGAGGTGATTTCTCAGTTAACAACGCTACACTTACCCGCTTCTTTGCGTTCCACTTTCTATTTCCCTTTGTCACTTTAGCAGTCACTATAATTCACCTAATTTTTCTTCATGAAACCGGATCCAATAACCCCTTGGGTATCTCAACAGACTTAGATAAAATCACTTTCCACCCTTACTTCTCATATAAGGATCTACTGGGGTTTACTGTAATAATCATACTTTTAGTATCACTCTCTCTTTTTTCCCCAAACCTTCTAGGGGACCCTGAAAACTTCACCCCAGCAAACCCACTAGTTACACCACCTCACATTAAACCAGAATGATATTTTCTTTTCGCCTACGCCATCCTGCGATCTATTCCTAATAAATTAGGAGGAGTAATCGCCCTTATTGCATCAATCCTTATCTTGTTGCTTGTTCCCCTCCTCCACACCTCAAAACAACGATCTCTCACATTCCGTCCACTAGGACAAATACTATTCTGATTCCTAGTGGGGGATATTATCATCCTTACGTGAATTGGAGGTATACCTGTTGAACACCCTTACATTATTATCGGACAAATTGCATCACTACTGTACTTTCTTATCTTTTTAATCTTTATACCCACCCTAAGTTTGTATGAAAACAAACTCATTGCTCGATAGCGTACTGATAGCTTAAAATAAAGCATTAGTTTTGTAAACTAAAAATGAAGGTTTAACTCCCTCTCAGCACTCAGAAAAAGGAGATTTTAACTCCTATCCCTGGCTCCCAAAGCCAAGATTTTATCTAAACTATTCTCTGCTCAACCCTCTATCTCTTGTCTGACTCCGCCAAAATACACCCACCAAAATATTATTGGTTTATGGGGGCCTCGTCTATACTTAAAAACCTCCACCAAGCTCTGCCAAAGGGAGTTCCATACTGTGTTGGATTCTGCCATAATCAGATTATTTCCTCCAAGTTTTTTTTTAAAAAACCTTTTTTTTTATTGGCTGTGTTAATAGAAGTCAAAAAAGGCCTCCCGAACTCTGCCATAAATGGCCCTTTTTCGTGCTGGACTCTGCTCATCGCGTCGAAGAGCAAAGACTTATATGTAAAAAGATCATTAAAATAAATGCCTCATTTAAACGATTGTGTGGGAAAAGCACACACGCTTATCACCCTACCTCCCTCTTTTTAACATTCAGGTAACAAAACTGGATGCGACAAGCATGGACGCATGGTTGGTTTAATGCCTGTTCTACCTATTGGCTGTCCGTTAAATTCCCATATACCAGGACTCACCTCCTCTGCAAGTCAATCCTGCGATGCAGTAAGAGACCACCATCAGTTGATCTCTGAAGGTGAACTGTCATTGATGGTCAGGGGTCGAACTTGTGGGGGTAGATCTTTCTCTCATTTTTCCTAGCATTTGGTTCCTACTTCAGGGCCATTAATTGATAATCACTCCCCTACTCGATTCTTATCCAAGAGGCATTTGATTAATGCTGGAAATATTAAAGCGGGAGCACCCCCCATGCCGGGCGTTCNTTTCCAGTGGCTATGNTTCTTTTTTTTTTTTNCTCTTTTCGGTAGACTTCTCACAGTGTCTGTAATCTATGATCGAAAGGTGGAACTAATCCTAGGAATAAAAGACTATAGGTGTATGTTGGAAAGATTTTCCCCTATAATTACTTAATTGAAATCAAGAACATACAGTGTGATTTTTTCTCGAAAAATCTCTGTAATACGATGGCGGAGGATTTTTNCACTAAAACCCCCCCTTACCCCCCCATTAGCCCCGACAAAGCTATTAATCTTGTAAACCCCCCGGA